TCTTCAAAAGGGTGAAGTTTTTTCACTCTAATTAGAACAAACAAGAAGGAAACCACGCCCTGTAGGATTTGAACCTACGACATCGGGTTTTGGAGACCCGCGTTCTACCGAACTGAACTAAGAGCGCTTTCTTATCACAGATAGTAAAGAATAAAGGGGATTACTTTTGTAATACACTCCTGCCTGCGTATCACATATATATAAGTATCGCCGAGATAGATATTGTTAGAATTGTATATGTGTTATATGTATATATAGTATTATATGCTACTATAATATGATTCATTATAGAATTAAATCAAAATCAATAAGATATATATTAATTGTATTTAAGAATAAAATTCTTAATACTATTCTCAAAATGACAGATTATGTATGTCCAATTTGAATCGATTTCAGCAATCTCAATCAATTCGTCTTTACTTCTCAGAGGAAAAGTAATAGGTAGGGATGACAGGATTTGAACCCGTGACATTTTGTACCCAAAACAAACGCGCTACCAAGCTGCGCTACATCCCTTTTAATAGGTTTACAGTGTTATTGTAAATAATCCTTTTCTTTTTTTCCACATCATTCTTTATCATATTTAGATACAGAACAGAATAGATCTTGCCGTTTTTTTTTCATATCATATATGATATAATAGAAAAGTGTTTGGATACATATACGCTGTAAAGTAAAAAAAGCTTTTAGGCAATGCTCAGTAGGAAAGATGCATCTTTTTTAACTTAAAATAAAGGTAGCAAATCTTCTCTACCAGATAGGTGTACATTGAAATTTGCCTTAGGAATTTCATGTACAAATACAAGTGGTTTTTCTTTTGAAATACATATTCATTTGATCATCTATCAAATATGTATATGTATTATTCTTATGTGTTACAATATAGAACTAAAAAAAAGAAGGAGGATTTTCAATGCGAGATCTAAAAACATATCTCTCCGTGGCACCGGTACTAAGTACTTTATGGTTCGGATCTTTAGCAGGTCTATTGATAGAAATCAATCGTTTTTTCCCGGATGCGTTAACATTCCCCTTTTTTTCATTCTAGTTATTGACACGGTAGGGGGGTAACAAAGATTAGAGATAGAATTAACTACCTGTGACTAATCCCCCGCCCTTTCTCCCTTTGACCTTATATTCGAAAAGGGAGAAAGAAAATTGGAATTTTTCATTCGAGCTTGAGCACAAGCTTTGTTGAGCTTGAATCCAATTTTCTATTTTTAAATGAATATAGGGAGAACGCAAATGAAAATATGGGTCTAGGGCAAAAGTATCATACACGAGACTTAAATGAAATACTGTACTGTGATTAGAAATAGAGTTATAAATCCTTGGATTACGTCTATTATACTATAACTAACTGAATTCTATTTACTATTAATATTTTGTGAATATTGCCTATTCCTCTAGTTACTGCAACGAACTCTTTTAAAGTGTATTTTGAGTTAGCAATTTCTATTTTTTTCTTTCTCTCCGCTTCAGGTCGAAAATAAAAGAGTTGCTTGAATAAAAAATTAACAAAAAAGGGGGGGGGTTCATGGCCAAGGGTAAAGATGTCCGAGTAAGCGTTATTTTGGAATGTATTAGTTGTGTCCGAAAAAATGTTAATAAGGAATCAAGGGGTATTTCCCGGTATATTACTCAAAAGAATCGACACAACACACCTAGTCGATTGGAATTGAGAAAATTCTGTCCCTATTGTTACAAGCATACAATTCATGGAGAGATAAAAAAATAGACCGAACCGAACGTCTGTATATCACCTTTTGAAGGTTGAAGGAAGAGTTCAAAATTTAATAAACAGACATTTTATTCTATGCAATAGATAATAATTCGAATATCTAATATATATAGAAATTCTATTAGCAATTTTTTTAAAAAGAAAAAAGTAAAAAAGAATAAAAAAAAGGATTCCGAACTAGAAGCTATATTGAATTTAGAATATAATAATATAATATATAAATCAATATATAAATAAAGAGAAATATAAAAAAACAAATTCAAATTAAAGAAAAGAAAAAAACCAAATCCTATTTTGGTCGGATCTAAAAAAATGAATTAGAAATAGGATTTTCGGCAGAATATTTTTTATATAATAAGGAATAAATAAACGAAACAAACATGGATAAATCCAAGCGATCTTTCCTTAAATCTAAGCGGCCTTTTCGTAGGCGCTTGCCCCCGCTTCAACCGGGGGACCGAATTGATTATAGAAACATGAGTTTAATTAGTCGATTTATTAGTGAACAGGGAAAAATATTATCTAGGCGCGTGAATAGATTGACTCTGAAACAACAACGATTAATTACTATTGCTATAAAACAAGCTCGTATTCTATCTTTGTTACCCTTTCTGAATAATGAGAAACAATTTGAAAAAGCCAAGTCGGCCGTTAGAACTACGGGTTTTCGAACAAAAAAACAATAGGTTTACTCTTGATTTTTCTTTTTTTCAATTGATGTTTTGCTCGAAAAATCCGGATTTTAGGATTTTTTTGTTGTCTCGTAAGAAAAATCGAGGAAGAAGCAATCTTTTTTTTATTGAATGCCTTTGTTCATTTTGACTACTTTATTGTAATTGTATTTTACATTTTATTTTATCGGACTCATTTTGATTCTATCTTCCCTTCCCGGAGTTCCTTCTCCGGGGGATTTTGTTTAAATCATTTCGGGTGCTTCTTTCCAATCTTCGATCTCATCGGAAATACTATAAAGACAATTCTTATTTAATATAGCTATTTGTGCGAGTATTTTGCGATTAAGAATCAACTGTCTCGTGTACAGATCATTTATGAATTTACTATAACTATAGTATACACCCCTTTCTGTTTCGCGAATTGCTGCGTTTATCCGTGTAATCCACAACCGACGAAAATCTCTCTTTTTCTTATCTCTATCTCGATGAGCCGAAAACAAAGCTCTTATTTTCTGTTGAGCAATAATACGAATAGTTTTGGAATGAGCCCCTCGAAAGCTTGATACAAATAAACGCATTTTTTTTCTACGTCTCCGAGCTATATACCCTCGTCTAACTCTGGTCATTGAATAAATGAAACTTTGTTAAATAACTAATTGATTTTCTTTCTCTTTGAGTTATTTTTTATTTCCTCGCTGGTAATAACAAAACGGATTTTTCCAATGTATAAAAAGAATTCCAATGGCTTTTGCTACTCTAACCTTCCCGACCACGATTTTTTATTTTTTTGCGGCATTTCGCCCCAACCCCAAATGAAATAAGAAATTGGATTGATACTACCCAAAGAAAAACGTATTCAATCGAGCTAAATAAGGAAATAGTGGGTTCCTTCGTTTCTATGGTTACTTCTTAAACGGTGAGGTCCTCTCTATACACCGGAGCCCTTTACTTCGTTTAGTCAACGTTATTGGTAACTTGTACAATTCAAAATCTTTGGCTCTACCCATGAATTATCCAGTAATAGGTCTTTCACAACGAGATCCACCTATACAGTAACGGTATTTCATTTGGAAGGTTTGCTGGATAGCTGACCCTGTTAGTCCGTTTTGCAAAAATGGGAACAAAATTTTTGTTTTAAGAATACTTTCCCGCTTAATGTATAGCACTTGCTACCAATGGGAACTTGCTTCTCATCTTAAATCGAGCTGGTTGGGGTTACACCAAGAGAAACCATAAATTTCATACGCAATAGGTGGATATAATAGATCTTTTTTTCGATAGTGGACGTAGTTCTTCCATTTTATCCTATTCGTTGGCAATGATCATTGATACTGGAAAATTGATTTCTTTTGTTGGCCCAGCCGATAATCTGAACGAGTCGCACATACACCCTAGTACATGTTCCTCGGCGCTGAGGACATCCCCGAAGCGCGGGGGATTTCGTGACGTTTCTGATTGGCTGTCTTGTGTTTCTAATAAGCTGTTTAATAGTTGGCATGCTGAATCATTTCCATAAGGGACTGGTTTAGATCAATCCTAACCTGATAATTATTCATTTTTTCTAGTTATAAGTTATATAGAATATTCCCCAGTCAAGTAAAAAGATAAAATATCAATTTGCGAATTTGCTTACTTTTAGTCTTTCCATTTTTCTTTCTTTACTATTTTTACTCCTTCCTTCGCTACAATATCAATAATTCCGTGAGCTTGGGCTTCTCTTGCTGACATAAAAACATCCCTTTCCAGGTCTTCGCTTAGAACCCAAAGGGGTTGGCCTGTTCGTTGTGCATATATCTTTGTGAGGGTTTCTCGCAGAGCCAATAGTTCTTCCGCTTCCATCAAACAATCTCCCGTCGATCCCTCATAAAAAGCACTAGCAGGTTGATGGATCATTACCCTGATGATATAACAAAAGGAGGTTCTTCTATCTCGCATGATGCGTCGAAGACAAAAGATAGCAAATATAAACTTGAACAACCGTACGTGCATCTTTTGCGCATTGCATACGGCTCGACAATGAAATTTACTTTTCTCTTCCATCGAAGAAAAATAGAATCGCTCAGATTCAGATCAGTAAATTGTCCAATTACCACCCTTCTTTTCGTGAGTTCAAAATACTACGATGGCTCCGTTGCTTTATAGATTCGTTTCGTTCATTTCGTCTGTAATTCAGCAATCCCAAAGTTTCTTTTTGATTTTAAATAAGGAATTTTTTTTTCGGACTCTTTCAAACATAAATATTGTTAGGTTAGGATTAAGAGTCTTTTGGTATAAAAAAAGTTTGTGACGCTGAAATGGACTCCGGATAAATAAAAAAATCGGGAATACCTTTTATCTCATACTCCTCTCTCGATACATAATCTAATGTTTTGAAAAAAAAAACGAACAAAATTTTGCATATCGAATTCAAAGTGCCATGCTATTTTTACTCATAATATATATTGATATTTTTTATGGTGAAGGCATAATCTTTTTTTCTCAAATAAAAAACTCATTGGCGCCAAAGCCAAGCGTGAGGGAATGCAAGACGTTTGGTAATTTCTCCTCCGACCAGGATCAAAGATCCCATTGAAGCGGCCATTCCCATGCATATTGTATATATCTCTGGTAGCACAAGTTGCATAGCATCAAAAATAGCTATTCCGGGTAATACCCACCCGCCAGGACAATTTATAAACATATACAAATCCTGGGTCTGATCCTCTATACTGAGATATATGATAAGACCAACAAGGTAATTCGAGACCTCGGTCGTAATCCCTTGGGTTAAAAAAATTAATCTTGCTCGATAAAGTCGGTTGATTAGGGTAAAATTGTATCCCTTAGGAACCGTACATGCACCTTTTGATGCATACGGTTCAAAAAATGTGAAAAATAAAAAATCAATGTGTAGATTACTGCCCTCTTCTTTTTGGATAGCAGTTTCTAATGAGGGGGTTTGTCTTCTATTTTTCAAGAAATATTAGGTTTTCTGCCTCATTTCCTTATTTCTACTATAACTAACTAGAACTAACTATAAACTATAAATAAATAGATAACTATACAATAACTATATAGAACAAAAGAATCATAAACATAAATAATGTAAAATTACATACATATAATATAAAGTCAAATTTTTTATTGAATATGCAATAATATGCAAATTAAATACAATCATAAAAAAAAAAAGAGTTATAGTTAAAGAGATAGTATTAGTTATAGTAAGAGTAACCTTTTCGAACTAACTGTTCGTTGATTTATTGTTTCATCGAGATTAAATGCAAACCACGATGTTATTTTCTTGTTCTTGAAGGGGCCTCTTCTCTTTAATTCTTTTAGGTTTATGCTCTACTCCGGGTAAAAATCTGCTCGATTTTTTTTTGCACATATAGGGCAAATGCTTCTAATACCGCTTCTTTTTGTTTTGCTAAGATTTCCTTTTTTCATTCGGCTCATGCCTTTGCCAAAAAAATTGGATATTCAACATATTGAATTCTTCTATTCTATTCGAGTAATTAGGGTTCAGTTGCTTTATTCCTTTTATCATTTTGAAATAGGAATAATTTTGAATACAATAAAAGCAGTAATTATCGATATATTCTCAATTGGGATTTGTTTAAACGGAGCCTGTATACTTCATGTCATTTTATTGGTTTAACCAAGCCAACCCTAAATTATTCTAATTGATACTATTAGTCTAAATCCCCCTACAAATGGATCCGGTTGAACTTCACGCTCCGAATTTTAGACGATTAACTCAATCTTTATTGGGCGAAGGGAGGGATATCTTGATCGGGGAAGAGAACGGGGAAAGCCCATATGACCCACTATATCTGACAAGTCGCACTATACGTCAATCCAAGTTGAATCTTCGTCTCCCGGGAGACGAAAGGGTACTTTTGGAACACCAATAGGCATTAACTGAAAGAAAAAAGAATTAAGTACTATATTTCACTTTGATATGGAAACGTGATAATCGGGTTAGTCGCTTCATAATATCAACATATATATTAAAGGTTGATATTCTTTATTTTATCATATATTCTGTCTAGAATACATTCGAAAAGGTCAGAAAAAGCGATAGAATGACTAAAGAATGACTAAAGTATAATTCTTGAGACTAGAGCCTTTCAACGATGAACAAATATGGGGGCATTTGCTCATATAAAAAGGTATCAACCCCCATTGCGTATTGGTACTTATCGGGTATAGAATAGATCTGCTTCTCTTTGTTCCTACAAACATAATTGTTCTATTCTTACCAATAGAATAGAACAAACATTAAACCTTGCTCCGAGATAATTCACTGAACAGAATAGGGGCCCGTTGATAGTCATAGTATTTTCCAATGCAATAAAGTTACATAGTATCTATTTTTTTGATAAAGGGGTATTTCCATGGGTTTGCCTTGGTATCGTGTTCATACCGTTGTATTGAATGATCCTGGTCGGTTGATTTCTGTCCATATAATGCATACGGCTCTGGTTGCCGGTTGGGCCGGTTCGATGGCTCTATATGAATTAGCGGTTTTTGATCCCTCTGATCCCGTTCTTGATCCAATGTGGAGACAGGGTATGTTCGTTATACCCTTCATGACTCGTTTAGGAATAACAAATTCCTGGGGCGGTTGGAGTATTACAGGGGGTACAGTAACGGATCCCGGTATTTGGAGTTATGAGGGTGTGGCCGGAGCACATATTGTGTTTTCTGGCTTGTGCTTTTTGGCAGCTATTTGGCATTGGGTGTATTGGGATCTAGAAATCTTTTCTGATGAACGTACAGGAAAACCTTCATTAGATTTGCCTAAGATTTTTGGAATTCATTTATTTCTTTCCGGGGTGGCTTGTTTTGGTTTTGGCGCATTTCATGTAACAGGCTTGTATGGTCCTGGAATATGGGTGTCTGATCCTTATGGACTAACTGGAAAAGTCCAGCCAGTAAATCCCGCATGGGGCGTAGAAGGTTTTGATCCTTTTGTTCCAGGGGGAATAGCCTCTCATCATATTGCAGCAGGGACATTGGGCATATTGGCGGGCTTATTCCATCTTAGTGTACGACCGCCCCAACGTCTATACAAAGGATTACGTATGGGTAATATTGAAACCGTACTTTCCAGCAGTATTGCTGCTGTCTTTTTTGCAGCTTTTGTAGTTGCCGGAACTATGTGGTATGGTTCAGCAACTACTCCGATCGAATTATTTGGCCCCACTCGTTATCAATGGGATCAGGGATACTTTCAGCAAGAAATATATCGAAGAGTTAGTGCCGGGCTGGCCGAAAATCAAAGTTTATCAGAAGCTTGGGCGAAAATTCCTGAGAAATTAGCCTTTTATGATTACATTGGCAATAATCCGGCAAAGGGGGGATTATTTAGGGCGGGTTCCATGGACAATGGGGATGGAATAGCTGTTGGGTGGTTAGGACACCCAATATTTAGAGATAAAGAAGGGCGCGAGCTCTTTGTACGTCGTATGCCTACTTTTTTTGAAACATTTCCGGTCGTTTTGATAGATGGAGATGGAATTGTTAGAGCCGATGTTCCTTTTCGAAGAGCAGAATCAAAATATAGCGTAGAACAAGTAGGTGTAACTGTTGAGTTCTACGGCGGCGAACTCAATGGCGTCAGTTATAGTGATCCTGCTACTGTCAAAAAATATGCTAGACGCGCTCAATTGGGTGAAATTTTTGAATTAGATCGTGCTACTTTGAAATCGGATGGTGTTTTTCGTAGTAGTCCAAGAGGTTGGTTTACTTTTGGACATGCTTCTTTTGCGCTGCTCTTCTTCTTCGGACATATTTGGCATGGGGCTAGAACCTTGTTCAGAGATGTTTTTGCTGGTATTGATCCAGATTTAGATGCTCAAGTAGAATTTGGAACATTCCAAAAACTGGGGGATCCTACTACAAGAAGACAAGCAGTCTGATACAAAATTTTTTTCGTATTTGGAGTCTCTCTTTTTGTAATTTGATTTGACATTGGGGATCAGAGAAATATTGATTGAATCATTACCCTTTCATTGACTCTTTCTTTATCAGGGAAATAATCCCCCATAAACAGGTATGGAAGCTATAATTGTAAACCACAATCGAATCTATGGAAGCATTGGTTTATACATTTCTATTAGTCTCGACGTTAGGGATAATCTTTTTCGCTATCTTTTTTCGAGAACCGCCTAAAGTTCCAACGAAGAAATGATTTTTCATTATCTCCGTTGAAGTAATGAGCCTCCCAGCATTCAATATTGGGAGGCTCATTACTTCAACTAGTCCCCGTGTTCCTCGAACGGATCTCTTAGTTGTTGAGAGGGTTGCCCAAAAGCGATATATAAGGCGTACCCGGTAAAACTTACAAGTAAACCAGATATAAAGATGGCGACTAGGGTTGCTGTTTCCATTCTTATATGAATTCAAGACCACAATGGATCTCTGATAAGATCCTTTATTTACAGGGGAATGGTATACAAAGTCAACAGATCTCAATAAATACAATCGGATTTATGGCTACACAAACCGTTGAGAGTAGTTCTAGATCTCGTCCAAGACAAACTACGGTAGGGGCTTTATTGAAACCGTTGAATTCGGAATATGGTAAAGTAGCTCCTGGGTGGGGAACTACTCCTTTGATGGGTGTCGCAATGGCTTTATTTGCAGTATTCCTATCGATTATTTTGGAGATTTACAATTCTTCCGTTTTACTGGATGGAATTTCAATGAATTAAATCTACAAGAACTACTAAGTTCAACTTTTTTCAATACTCAAGTGAAATCTCAGGTTTCTGACTTATAACTCCGTTGGTAGTTCAATCGTGGAATTTCTTTCTTTCTGTATTTCCGGAATATGAGTGTGTGACTTGTTATAATGGATCCTATTGATAATACAGAGAATGAGTCTGTCATCTTATCTTGCTAGAGACGGTTCTACCTCGTCGAATACTCATCTTAGTATTTGGAGCACGAAATATTATGAAATAGATCCAGAATTGAACTATGATTCATATTTAAGATTCAGACCTTGTGACCGGATTCTAACTCAAAATTTTCAACGACTTTGACTAAAAGGTCAATTCTTTCGTATTTTGAGTCATTATACCTATTTAAGTGATGATCCGATAGTTCTGACTCAGGGAATCTTTGGGCTTGGGGTTTTTATTGAATCATCGTGGTTCTAGTATGAATCTAGGGTTTCGATTAGTTTATAGGGTCTTAACAAGAGAAATTCCTATCAATGAGAAAAAACAACAGCCAAAGCCGGATTACACACAACTAACAAAGCAAAGAAAAATAGGGAAAGAGAAGATTCAAGAGGCCTGTAGTAACAAAAAAAAGGAAGAGCCGACTTGATATTTTGGCATTATCACCACAAAGAAAAACTTTCGTATTTTTAATGCTTCGTATCTTCATTTCTGAGAAGATGAAATTGGAAGAGTAAGATATTTTTATTACATATGCGTTTGGAGCAGTATTAGTGTGTTTTTGCTTGAGCTGTACGAGATCAAATTCTCATATACGGTTCTCAGAGGGGGAGTCCCCCTGGTTTACCTATCTCAATAAAGTCTATGATTGGTTCGAAGAACGTCTCGAGATTCAGGCGATTGCAGAT